GCTCCCGTAGCTTACTTAAAGCATGACACTGAAGATGTTAAGACGAACCCTAGAAAGTTCCGGGAGCACAAAGGCTTGGTCCTGACTTTATTGTCAGCTTCTGCTATATTTACACATGCAAGTATCCGCACCCCCGTGAGAATGCCCACAATTCCCTTCTGGGAATAAGGAGCTGGTATCAGGCACACCCCTGTAGCCCACGACACCTTGCTTAGCCACACCCCCAAGGGAATTCAGCAGTGATAAACATTAAGCCATAAGTGAAAACTTGACTTAATTAAAGCTAAATAGAGCCGGTCAAAACTCGTGCCAGCCACCGCGGTTAGACGAGAAGCTCAAGTTGACAGACAGCGGCACAAAGTGTGGTTAGGGAACTTTAACATGACTAAAGTCAAACGCTTTCAAAGCAGTCATACGCATCTGAAAGTATGAGGATCATTAACGAAAGTAACTTTACTCCACCTGAATCCACGTAAGCTAAGACACAAACTGGGATTAGATACCCCACTATGCTTAGCCCTAAACATAAATGCTATATTAAAATAAAATTCGCCAGGGAACTACAGACATTAGTTTAAAACCCAAAGGACTTGGCGGTGCTTAACATCCCCCTAGAGGAGCCTGTTCTATAACCGATACTCCCCGCTAAACCTCACCCCCCCTTGCCAATTCCGCCTGTATACCGCCGTCGCCAGCTTACCCTACAAAGGACCCAAAGTAAGCACAATCGGTAATACCTAAAACGTCAGGTCAAGGTGCAGCGTACGGGGGGGAAAGAAATGGGCTACATTTACTAGTTTGTAGTAAACACGAATGATAACCTGAAACAGTTGTCTGAAGGAGGATTTAGAAGTAAGCCAGAAACAGAGTGTCTCGCTGAAACTTGGCCCTTAAGCGCGCACACACCGCCCGTCACCCTCTCCTATAACTCCAACAAACCTAATTAATAATAAATCAACCGCGTATAGAGGGGAGGAAAGTCGTAACATGGTAAGTGTACTGGAAAGTGTACTTGGATAAAACAGAGCATAGCTAAGACTAAAGGATAGCAACTCCCTTACACTGAGAAGTCATTCGTGCAAACCGAATTGCTCTGACTCCAACTAGCTAGCCAAACCATTAAAAACCAACAAACAATATTAATACCCCCTCATTCACTATATAAAAACTTAACTAAACCATTCTTTCCCTCAGTACGGGAGACAGAACAGGACCTTTGAGCAATAGAAAAAGTACCGCAAGGAAAGCTGAAAAAGAGATGAAACAGACCAGTTAAGACTATAAAAGCAGAGATAAACCCTCGTACCTTTTGCATCATGATTTAGCCAGAAACTTTAAGCAAAGAGCACTTTAGTTTAAAACCCCGAAACTAAGCGAGCTACTCCAAGACAGCCTTTATATTAGGGCACACCCGTCTCTGTGGCAAAAGAGTGGGAAGAGCTTTGAGTAGAAGTGACAGACCTAACGAGCTTAGTGATAGCTGGTTGCCTGAGAACTGAATATTAGTTCAGCCTCCCGAGTTCTTCCATCAACTATATTATATTTTACCTATAGATTCAAAGAAATCGAGAGAGTTAGTCAAAGGGGGTTCAGCCCCTTTGAAATAGATACAACTTTTCCAGGAGAGTATGGATCATATTTATTTAAGGAAACATGTTTTAGTGGGCCTAAAAGCAGCCACCCTTTAAGAAAGCGTTAAAGCTCAAACACTCAACCATCCACTTATCCCGATAACCTAAATCCAAACCCCCTAACACTACCAGGCCATTCTATACAAATAGAAGCGACCATGCTAAAATGAGTAATAAGAAAGCACTGACCTTTCTCACTTGCACAAGTGTACATCGGAACGGACCTACCACCGAATATTAACGGCCTCAAAAAAAGAGAGTACTGAAAAACTATATACACCCCAGGAAAAACCTTCAAACAAAGCCCGTTAACTCCACACAGAAGTGCATAAAATGAAAGACTAAAAGACCAAGAAGGAACTCGGCAACCAACCAAGCCTCGCCTGTTTACCAAAAACATCGCCTCTTGTATACCAAAAATAAGAGGTACTGCCTGCCCAGTGACAATTGTTCAACGGCCGCGGTATCCTGACCGTGCAAAGGTAGCGCAATCACTTGTCTTTTAAATGAAGACCCGTATGAATGGCAAAACGAGGGCTTAACTGTCTCCTTAGTCCAGTCAATGAAATTAACCTTCCCGTGCAGAGGCGGAAATACCACCATAAGACGAGAAGACCCTATGGAGCTTTAGACACCAGACCGACCATGTTAAACACCCTAACATAAAACCATGAACTTAGTGGCCACCGTCTTTATGTCTTCGGTTGGGGCGACCATGGGGAAAAATATAACCCCCACGTGGACTGAGAGCAAAAACCTACCCTCCACTCCCAAAACCAAGAGAAACCACTCAAACAAGCAGAACCTCTGACCTTAAATGATCCGGTAATACCGATCAACGAAACAAGTTACCCTAGGGATAACAGCGCAATCCTCTTTAAGAGCCCATATCGACAAGAGGGTTTACGACCTCGATGTTGGATCAGGACATCCTAATGGTGCAGCAGCTATTAAGGGTTCGTTTGTTCAACGATTAAAGTCCTACGTGATCTGAGTTCAGACCGGAGCAATCCAGGTCAGTTTCTATCTATGACATGATCTTTTCTAGTACGAAAGGACCGAAAAGAAGAGGCCCATGCCCACAGTACGCCTCACCCCTCCCTAATGAAAAAATCTTAAATAGACAATCGGGCATACTCCCCACCCCAAAGATAATGGAACGTTAGAGTGGCAGAGCTCGGTACTGCAAAAGATCTAAGCTCTTTTCACAGGGGTTCAAGTCCCCTCCCTAACTATGATCTCAATTATCACAACACACGTTATCAACCCCCTAGCCCTAATCATCCCGATCCTCCTAGCCGTTGCCTTCCTCACCCTTATTGAACGAAAAGTACTCGGATATATACAAATACGAAAAGGCCCAAACATTGTAGGGCCATATGGCCTCTTACAACCAATCGCAGACGGAGTAAAACTCTTTATTAAAGAACCAGTCCGCCCCTCCACCGCCTCTCCCATTCTATTTATTGCTACCCCAATACTAGCTCTTACATTAGCCCTCACACTCTGAACCCCAATACCCCTCCCATACCCAGTTACCGACCTAAACCTAGGATTACTATTTATCCTTGCCCTCTCAAGTTTAGCTGTCTACTCAATTCTAGGCTCTGGATGGGCATCAAACTCAAAATATGCCCTAATCGGCGCCCTCCGTGCCGTAGCCCAGACAATTTCATACGAAGTAAGTCTGGGACTTATTCTCTTAAGCACAGTCATTTTCGTAGGCGGATTTACACTACAAACCTTTAATACCGCCCAAGAAAGCACATGAATAATCCTGCCCGCCTGACCCCTAGCCGCAATATGATACATCTCTACATTAGCAGAAACCAACCGTGCCCCTTTCGACCTTACCGAGGGGGAGTCAGAACTCGTCTCAGGGTTTAATGTTGAATACGCCGGGGGCCCATTTGCCCTCTTCTTTCTGGCAGAGTACGCCAACATCTTCCTAATAAACACCCTATCCACTATTCTATTTCTAGGAGCCTCGCACATTCCAACTATACCAGAAATCACCACCATTAACTTAATAATAAAAGCAGCCTTATTATCACTTGTATTCCTATGGGTCCGAGCCTCCTACCCCCGGTTCCGATATGACCAGCTCATACACCTAACCTGAAAAAACTTCCTCCCTCTAACACTTGCCTTCATCATCTGACATTTAGCCCTCCCAACTGCATTTTCAAGTCTACCACCCCAACTATAAACGGAGCCGTGCCTGAATTATAGGGCCACTTTGATAGAGTGAAACATAGGGGTTAAAGTCCCCTCGACTCCTTAGAAAAAAGGGATTCGAACCCTTACTGAAGAGATCAAAACTCCTAGTGCTTCCCATACACCACATTCTAGTAAAGTCAGCTAAAAAAGCTCCTGGGCCCATACCCCAGTAATGTAAGTTAAAATCCTACCTTTACTAATGAACCCCTTTATTTTAGCCACCCTATTATTCAGCCTGGGCCTCGGAACTACAATTACATTCGCAAGCTCCCACTGACTCCTGGCCTGAATAGGATTAGAAATCAATACCCTGGCGATTATTCCACTAATAGCCCAACACTACCACCCACGAGCAGTAGAAGCAACAATTAAGTACTTCCTTGCCCAAGCCACTGCTGCCGCAATATTATTATTTGCAAGCACAACCAACGCTTGAATTTCAGGACAATGGGACATTCAACATATATCCCACCCCCTTCCAGTAACCTTGGTCACACTAGCCCTCGCCTTAAAAATCGGACTAGCCCCCCTGCACTCCTGAATACCAGAAGTACTACAAGGGCTTGACCTAACCACAGGCCTCATCCTATCTACCTGACAAAAACTAGCCCCCTTTGCATTACTGATACAAATCAACCCAACCAACTCAAACATCCTCATCCTTATAGGACTACTCTCCACACTTCTAGGGGGCTGAGCCGGACTCAACCAAACACAACTACGAAAAATCCTAGCCTACTCATCAATTGCACACCTAGGATGAATAGTAATTATCCTACAATTTTCTTCAACTCTTACGCTACTCACCCTAATCATTTACTTTGTTATAACTTTCTCAACATTCTTAATATTCAAACTCAACAATGCTACAACCATCAACGCACTAGCAACCTCATGAACAAAGGCCCCAATTATCACTGCCCTCTCACCCCTTATCCTCTTATCACTAGGAGGGTTGCCCCCCCTAACAGGGTTTATACCTAAATGACTAATCCTTCACGAACTAACTAAACAAGATATAGAAACTATAGCAACACTCACTGCCCTCTCAGCTCTCCTCAGCCTATACTTCTACCTTCGACTATCCTACGCAATAACCCTCACTATATTCCCAAATAACTTCATAGCTTCCTCACCCTGACGATTTACCCCAAAACAAACTCTACTCCCCCTAGCAACCTCAACAACCCTAACCCTCCTATTACTACCCCTTACCCCTGCCGCCTCCACCTTAATTTCACTCTAGGGACTTAGGATAATATTATTAAACCAAGGGCCTTCAAAGCCCTAAATGGGAGTGGAAGACCTCCCAGTCTCTGATAAGACTTACGGGATACTATCCCATATCTCCTGCATGCAAAGCAGACGATTTAATTAAGCTAAAGCCTCACTAGGCAGGCAGGCCTCGATCCTACAAAAACTTAGTTAACAGCTAAGCGCTCAATCCAGCGAGCATCAGACTACTTTCCCCGCCTTACTTAGCCGCAAAAGGCGGGGAAAGCCCCGGCAGGACGTCAACCTGCGTCTTCAGATTTGCAATCTGACGTATTAAAACTTCAAGGCTTGGCAGGAAGAGGACTCAAACCTCTGTCTATGGGGCTACAACCCACCACTTACTCAGCCACCCTACCTGTGATAATCACACGCTGATTTTTCTCAACTAACCATAAAGACATCGGCACCCTTTACCTCGTATTTGGTGCCTGAGCCGGAATAGTCGGCACAGCCCTAAGCCTCTTAATTCGAGCAGAACTCAGCCAACCAGGGGCTTTACTGGGAGACGACCAAATTTACAACGTAATCGTTACCGCACATGCTTTTGTAATAATTTTTTTTATAGTCATACCTATCATGATTGGTGGCTTCGGAAACTGACTAATCCCACTAATAATTGGTGCCCCGGATATAGCATTTCCTCGAATAAATAACATAAGTTTCTGACTGTTACCCCCATCATTTATTCTCCTGCTCGCCTCTTCAGGGGTTGAAGCCGGGGCCGGCACTGGTTGAACTGTTTATCCGCCGTTAGCAGGAAATCTCGCCCATGCTGGAGCATCCGTCGACTTAACCATTTTCTCTCTTCACTTGGCCGGCGTATCTTCAATCTTGGGGGCCATTAACTTTATTACAACTATTATCAACATAAAACCGACTACCATATCTATATATCAAATCCCGCTATTTGTATGAGCCGTACTAATCACAGCTGTCCTCCTCCTCCTCTCACTACCAGTCCTAGCCGCAGGAATTACAATACTTTTAACAGACCGAAATCTGAACACAACCTTTTTCGATCCTGCAGGGGGAGGAGATCCTATTCTTTACCAACACTTATTCTGATTCTTTGGGCACCCAGAAGTTTATATCCTCATTCTTCCAGGCTTCGGCATAATCTCCCACATCGTTTCTTATTATGCAGGAAAGAAAGAACCATTCGGCTATGTGGGGATAGTCTGAGCAATAATAGCAATTGGACTGCTGGGGTTCATTGTCTGAGCCCACCATATGTTTACCGTCGGAATAGACGTAGACACCCGAGCATACTTTACATCAGCAACAATAATTATTGCCATCCCCACGGGCGTGAAAGTATTCAGCTGACTGGCAACTTTACACGGGGGAAATATCAAATGAGACACCCCCATACTCTGAGCTCTTGGATTTATTTTCCTTTTTACTGTCGGCGGATTGACTGGAATTGTTCTTTCTAATTCATCCCTAGATATTGTTCTCCACGATACATACTATGTGGTCGCCCACTTCCATTATGTCCTCTCCATAGGAGCAGTATTTGCAATTATAGCAGCATTCGTTCACTGATTTCCACTATTTACAGGCTACACCCTGCACCCAACTTGAACCAAAGCTCATTTTGGGGTTATATTTGTAGGAGTAAACCTTACATTCTTCCCACAACATTTTCTAGGACTAGCCGGAATACCACGACGATACTCAGACTACCCAGACGCTTACACCCTATGAAACTCAATCTCATCTATTGGATCTGTAATGTCACTAGTAGCAGTAATTATATTCCTCTTCATTCTCTGAGAAGCTTTCACATCAAAACGAGAAGTAATATCAGTAGAATTAACCACAACAAATGTTGAATGACTCCACGGCTGCCCTCCCCCTTATCACACATTTGAAGAGCCCGCATTCGTACAAATTCGAAATAATTAACGAGAAAGGGAGGAGTCGAACCCCCATTAACTGGTTTCAAGCCAATCACATAACCGTTCTGTCACTTCCTTTAAGATACTAGTAAAACTATTACACTACTTTGTCAAGGTAGAATTGTAGGTTAGACCCCTGCGTTTCTTATTTTTAATGGCACATCCAACACAATTAGGTTTTCAAGACGCAGCCTCACCTCTAATAGAGGAACTTTTACATTTCCATGACCATGCTCTAATAATCGTATTCTTAATTAGCACATTGGTACTTTACATTATTGCTGCTATAGTGGCAGCCAAACTCACAGATAAGCTTATTTTAGACTCCCAAGAGGTCGAACTTATTTGAACTATGCTCCCTGCGGCTGTTCTTACTCTCATTGCTGTCCCCTCTCTACGAATCCTTTATCTAATAGACGAGATTAATGATCCCTATCTCACCATTAAAGCAATAGGCCACCAATGGTATTGAAGCTACGAATACACTGACTACGAAGATTTAACCTTCGACGCTTACATAATCCAAACAGACGATCTTACTCCGGGCCAATTTCGACTGCTAGAAGCAGACCACCGAATAGTGGTCCCAGTAGACTCCCCAGTTCGACTTCTCATTTCCTCTGAAGATGTTCTTCACTCCTGAGCCGTACCAACCCTAGGAGTAAAAGTAGACGCAGTTCCTGGACGACTAAACCAAGCCACTTTTATAATTAGCCACCCAGGAGTATTTTACGGACAATGCTCTGAAATTTGCGGTGCCAACCACAGCTTTATGCCCATCGTTGTAGAAGCAGTGCCGTTAGAACACTTTGAAAATTGAGTCTCTTTAATAATAGAAGAATAACCACTAAGAAGCTAAAACGGTTATTAGCGTTAGCCTTTTAAGCTAAAAACTGGTGGCCACCACCCACCCTTAGTGATATGCCTCAACTCAACCCAGCCCCCTGATTGGGAATTCTAATCCTCTCATGATTTGCTTTCTTAACTATCCTTCCCCCAAAAATCACAGCTCACTCCTTCCCAAACGAGCCAACACCTATCAACTCTAAAGCCCTGAAAGCCGATAATTGAAATTGACCATGACTTTAAACCTGTTCGACCAATTTATATCCCCTGTTTTCCTAGGTATTCCCCTAATTGCCCTAGCAATTTTCCTCCCATGAACAATTTTCCCAACTCCAACCCAACTTTGACTAAACAACCGCCTACTCTCCATTCAAACATGATTCCTTGGCCAATTTACCCTTCAACTTCTTCTCCCCCTAAGCCAACGAGGGCATAAATGGGCCCTCTTATTTACTTCTTTAATAATCTTTTTAATCACAGTAAACCTTCTTGGACTCCTACCATACACCTTTACACCAACAACCCAGCTTTCATTAAGTATAGGCTTCGCAGTACCCCTCTGACTAGCTACAGTGATTGTCGGCATACGAAATCAACCAACTCACTCCCTAGCACACTTTCTACCAGAAGGGACACCAATCCCCCTCATCCCAGTCCTAATTATTATCGAAACAATCAGTTTATTTATTCGACCACTAGCCCTAGGAGTTCGACTCACCGCCAATCTCACAGCGGGCCACCTCCTAATACACCTAGTTGCAACTGCTACCTTTGTCCTTCTCACGCTAACACCCCCCGTAGCCGTTTTAACAGGAATCCTACTGCTTTTATTTACCCTCCTAGAAATTGCCGTAGCAATAATCCAAGCCTATGTATTCGTACTTCTCTTAAGTCTTTACCTGCAAGAAAATATCTAATGGCCCATCAAGCACATCCATATCACATAGTCGACCCCAGCCCGTGGCCCCTCACAGGGGCCATCGCTGCCCTACTCATAACATCTGGTACCGCGATCTGGTTCCACTTTAACTCCCTAATTCTCCTTGTTCTAGGACTTCTCCTACTAACCCTAACAGTTATCCAATGATGACGAGACGTGGTCCGAGAAGGAACATTTCAAGGCCACCACACACCACCAGTACAAAAAGGTCTTCGGTACGGCATAATTCTATTTATTACTTCAGAAGTCCTATTTTTCCTCGGATTTTTTTGAGCTTTCTACCACGCAAGTCTAGCCCCAACCCCTGAGCTAGGGGGAATCTGGCCCCCAACAGGAATCACCACCCTAGACCCATTTGAAGTCCCACTACTAAATACAGCTGTTCTTCTAGCATCAGGAGTAACAGTCACCTGAGCCCATCACAGCATTATAGAGGGTAAACGTAAACAAGCTATCCACTCACTATGACTAACCATCCTACTAGGTTTCTATTTTACCTTCCTCCAAGCTATAGAATACTATGAAGCCCCATTTACCATCGCTGACGGAGTCTACGGCACCACATTCTTCGTAGCCACAGGCTTCCACGGACTCCACGTGATCATTGGCTCGACATTCCTGACTGTATGCCTCCTCCGACAAATCAAACACCACTTTACGTCCGACCACCACTTTGGGTTCGAAGCAGCTGCCTGATACTGACACTTCGTCGACGTCGTATGACTTTTCCTATACATCTCTATTTACTGATGAGGTTCCTAATCTTTCTAGTACTAACTAGTATAAGTGACTTCCAATCACCTGGTCCTGGTTAAAGTCCAGGGAAAGATAATGAACCTAGTCATGACAATAATTTCCATCTCCATTGCCCTATCACTTATTTTAGCCGTCATCTCATTCTGACTGCCCATAATTACCCCCGACCATGAAAAATTATCCCCATACGAATGTGGCTTCGACCCAATAGGGTCCGCCCGACTTCCTTTCTCCCTACGCTTCTTCCTGGTAGCAATTCTATTCCTTTTGTTCGACCTAGAAATCGCCCTCCTCCTCCCTCTCCCGTGAGCAGACCAACTATCAGACCCCCTCTTAGCATTCACATGGGCCTGCATAATTTTAATCTTACTGACCCTCGGCCTCGCCTACGAATGAATCCAAGGAGGACTAGAATGGGCCGAATAAGCAGTTAGTTTAAAAAAAACATTTGATTTCGGCTCAAAAACCTGTGGTTAAAACCCACAACTGCTCAATGACCCCTACTCAATTTGCTTTCTCATCAGCCTTCATTCTGGGCCTCGCAGGCCTCACATTTCACCGATTCCATCTTCTATCAGCCCTACTCTGCCTAGAAGGAATGATACTATCTTTATTCATTGCCCTCTCCCTCTGAGCCCTGCAACTAGGAACCACTAACTGCTCAACAATCCCACTATTACTACTAGCATTCTCCGCCTGTGAAGCAAGCGCGGGCTTAGCACTCCTAGTTGCCTCAGCCCGAACTCACGGCACAGACCGGCTGCAAAATCTTAACCTCCTCCAATGCTAAAAATCCTAATCCCAACCCTTATACTAATTCCAACCATCTGATTATCCCGCCCTAAATGACTCTGACCAACCTCCCTGGCTCACAGCTTTCTAATTGCTCTCATAAGCTTCACCTGACTTCCCAACCTATCAGAGACCAGCTGACACTCAATAAACCCGCTAATAGCAACCGACCCAATCTCAACACCACTTCTAGTCCTATCGTGCTGACTTCTTCCCCTAATAATTTTAGCAAGCCAAAACCATGCGATCACAGAACCAAACAACCGCCAACGAACATACATCACTCTTCTGACCTCCCTGCAATTCTTCCTAATCCTAGCCTTCAGCGCCACCGAACTAATCATGTTCTACATTATATTTGAAGCCACCTTAATCCCAACCTTAATAATCATCACCCGATGAGGTAACCAAACAGAGCGACTGAATGCAGGAACCTACTTTTTATTTTATACCCTCGCCGGCTCCCTCCCCCTTCTAATCGCCCTCTTTTCAATAGAAAAATCTTTTGGAACCATATCCCTTCTAACCCTGCCATACTTAAGCCCAACCCTATCAAACTCACACATGACTACCTTATGATGAATGGCCTGCCTCCTCGCCTTCCTAGTTAAAATGCCCCTATACGGAGTCCACCTTTGACTCCCTAAAGCCCACGTCGAAGCCCCAATTGCCGGGTCAATAGTCCTAGCGGCAGTTCTTCTAAAACTCGGGGGGTACGGCATAATGCGAATTATAGTATCACTAGAACCCCTAACCAAAGAATTAGCCTACCCATTCATCATCCTAGCAGTGTGAGGAATTATCATAACAGGGTCTATTTGCCTACGACAAACAGACCTCAAATCTTTAATCGCTTACTCATCTGTCAGCCACATGGGCCTGGTAGCAGGGGGTATCCTAATCCAAACCCAATGAGGTTTCACAGGAGCCCTAATCCTAATAATCGCCCACGGACTAACCTCTTCAGCGCTTTTTTGCCTGGCAAATTCAAATTATGAACGAACACACAGCCGAACAATAATCCTTGCTCGAGGGTTACAAACAATTCTTCCTTTAATAGCAGCCTGATGGTTCATCTCAAGTTTAGCCAACCTTGCTCTACCCCCTTTACCAAATCTAATAGGGGAGTTAACAATCATTGTATCCTTATTTAACTGATCCTGATGAACAATCATCTTCACAGGGGCAGGGACCCTAATCACTGCTGGATACTCACTCTACATATTCCTAATAACCCAACGAGGCCCCCTAACCCCACACATCCTGGCACTAGAGCCCTCCCACACCCGAGAACACCTCCTCATTGCACTCCACCTCATCCCCCTCCTAATACTAATCACTAAACCCGAGCTAATCTGAGGCTGAACTGCATGTGAATGTAGTTTAACAAAAACATTAGATTGTGATTCTAAAAACAGAGGTTAAAACCCCCTCATTCACCGAGAGAGGCTCGACAGCAATAAAGACTGCTAACTTTTACCCCCTTGGTTAAACCCCAAGGCTCACTCGCAACGCTACTAAAGGATAACAGCTCATCCGTTGGTCTTAGGAACCAAAAACTCTTGGTGCAAATCCAAGTAATAGCTATGCTTCATGCCCCAGCTATCATGACCTCAAGCCTACTAATTATATTCGCTATCCTTCTCTTTCCAATTATAATAACCCTCTTACAAGATACTAAAAATCCAAAATGGGCCCTCTCCCATGTTAAAACAGCAGTAAAGCTGGCCTTCTTCATTAGCCTCTTACCTGTATTCCTCTACCTTAACCTAGGGTTAGAAACCGTCATTACCAGCTGAAACTGAATAAACACAAACACATTCGACATTAATATCAGCTTCAAATTTGACTTCTACTCAATTATTTTTACCCCAATCGCCCTCTATGTATCCTGGTCCATTTTAGAATTTGCATCATGATATATACACTCAGACCCCGACATAAACCGCTTCTTCAAATATTTACTAATTTTCCTTATTGCTATAATCACCCTAGTAACAGCAAATAACATACTTCAACTATTTATCGGATGAGAGGGAGTGGGCATCCTGTCATTCATGCTCATTGGATGATGACATGCTCGAGCAGACGCCAACACTGCAGCCTTGCAGGCAGTCCTTTATAACCGCATCGGGGATATTGGGTTAATTTTATCCATAGCCTGACTTGCAATCCACACAAACTCCTGAGAACTGCAACAAATTTTCTCATCCATAAAAGAATTAAACCTAACCTTACCAGCCCTAGGACTAGTCCTAGCTGCAGCCGGCAAATCCGCCCAATTCGGCCTCCACCCATGATTGCCTTCGGCCATAGAAGGTCCAACACCGGTCTCTGCCCTACTTCATTCAAGCACAATAGTTGTAGCAGGCATTTTTCTCCTCATTCGCCTCAACCCCATCATTGAAAACAATAAAATTGCCCTCACTACCTGCCTATGCTTGGGCGCCCTAACAACCCTATTTACAGCTATTTGCGCACTAACCCAAAACGATATCAAAAAAATCATCGCTTTTTCCACCTCAAGCCAACTCGGATTAATAATAGTAACTATCGGGCTTAATCAACCACAACTAGCATTCCTACACATCTGCACTCACGCATTTTTCAAAGCAATATTATTCCTATGCTCAGGTTCAACAATCCACTCCCTCAACGATGAGCAAGATATCCGAAAAATGGGAGGAATACACCACCTAACCCCCCTCACTTCCTCATGCCTAACTATCGGCAGCCTTGCCCTCACGGGCACTCCATTTTTAACAGGATTCTTCTCAAAAGACGCTATTATTGAGGCACTTAACACATCACACCTAAACGCCTGAGCCCTGACATTAACCCTCTTAGCCACTTCCCTTACCGCAGCTTACAGCCTGCGGGTAGTCTTCTTCGTCTCCATAGGGTTTACACGAATCAATCCACTTTCACCTATTAATGAAAACAACCCAGCCGTCACTAACCCCATCAAACGACTTGCCTGAGGAAGCATTATTGCAGGACTACTCATTACCTCAAACATCCTACCCTTTAAAACCTCAGTTATGACCCTACACCCACTCTTAAAAACAGCAGCCATACTAGTAACAGTCCTAGGACTACTGACCGCCTTAGAACTCGCTCGGTTAACAAACTCCCAAGCTAAAGCTATACCGAACACCCCACCTCACCATTTCTCAAATATACTAGGATTCTTCCCATCGGCCTTCCACCGACTCATACCAAAACTTAACCTAAGCCTCGGACAAAGCATCGCCACATTAATGATCGACCAAACTTGACTAGAAAAAACAGGACCAAAAACTATCCCATCTATAAACTTACCCCTCATCACTTCCTCAAGTAACATCCAAAAAGGAATGATCAAAACATACCTAACTATATTCTTCATCACCCTAACAATACTCACTATACTCACACTCCTTTACCACCAACTTTAGCCCTAACAGCCCGAAGAGCCCCCCGACTTAACCCCCGAGTCAACTCCAACACAACAAGCAACGTTAGCAATAGAACTCATGCACTAATAATTAACATCCACCCACCCCAAGAATAAACCAAAGCCACCCCGCCCATATCCCCCCGCAAAACTGAAAACTCCCCCAACTCATCCACCACAAGCCAAGAAAACTCGTACCATCCCCCCCAAAACAAACTTGACACAATAACTACCCCCAACAAATAAATTACCCCGTATGACAAAACTGACCAACTCCCCCAACTCTCAGGATATGGCTCCGCTGCTAATGCTGCAGAATAAGCAAAAACCACCAATATCCCCCCTAGATAAATTAAAAACAGAACTAATGATAAAAAAGGACCCCCATGCCCAACCAAAATACCACACCCAACTCCAGCTACCACAACCAACCCAAGAGCAGCAAAATATGGTGAAGGATTAGAAGCAACCGCTACAAGCCCTAAGACCAAAGATAATAAAACTAAATACAAAATAAATGTCATAATTCTTGCCAGGATTCTAACCAGGACCAACGGCTTGAAAAACCATCGTTGTATTCAACTACAAGAACATTAATGGCAAGTCTACGAAAATCCCACCCCGCAATTAAAATCGCCAACAATGCTTTAATCGACCTCCCAGCTCCCTCAAATATTTCTGCTTGGTGAAACTTCGGATCGCTATTAGGGCTTTGTCTTATTACTCAAATCCTCACTGGGCTCTTCCTAGCCATACACTATACCTCAGACATCTCCACCGCATTCACATCAGTGATACATATTTGCCGAGATGTAAATTACGGATGACTAATCCGAAACTTACACGCCAACGGTGCATCATTCTTTTTCATCTGCATTTACCTTCACATCGGCCGAGGACTATACTACGGCTCCTTTCTCTACAAAGAAACCTGAAACATTGGAGTAGTACTTCTCCTACTAGTCATAGCAACCGCCTTCGTTGGCTACGTTCTCCCCTGAGGACAAATATCCTTCTGGGGGGCCACCGTAATTACTAACCTCTTTTCAGCCGTACCATACGTAGGAAACAACCTAGTTCAATGAATCTGGGGAGGATTCTCAGTCGACAACGCTACCCTCACCCGCTTCTTCGCCTTCCACTTTCTCCTTCCCTTTATTATCGCAGCCGCCACAATACTTCACCTACTATTCCTCCACGAAACCGGCTCAAACAACCCCACAGGCCTAAACTCAAATCCAGACAAAATCCCCTTCCACCCCTACTTCTCCTACAAAGACATCCTAGGCTTTGCCGCACTAATCATCGCCCTGACCTCACTAGCTTTATTCCACCCAAACCTCTTGGGAGATCCAGACAACTTCACCCCAGCAAATCCACTCGTTACTCCACCCCACATTAAACCAGAATGATACTTCCTTTTCGCCTACGCAATCCTGCGTTCAATCCCAAACAAACTAGGAGGAGTACTAGCCCTGCTGGCAGCAATCCTCGTCCTACTAGTCGTCCCAACCTTGCACACCTCTAAACAACGAGGACTAACATTCCGACCCCTCACACAACTACTATTTTGAACCCTAGTAGCCGACGTAGTAGTTCTTACATGAATTGGGGGTATGCCAGTAGAAGACCCCTACATTACAATCGGACAAATTGCATCTATTTTATACTTTCTTATATTCCTAATCCTCATGCCACTGGCCGGATGATTAGAGAACAAAGCACTAGAGCTAACATGTAACAGAAGCTCAGAGTTGAAGCGCCGGTCTTGTAAACCGGAAGTCGGAGGTTAAACCCCTCCCTGTTACTCAAAAAAAGAAGACTCAAACTTCTACCCCTGGCTCCCAAAGCCAGGATTCTATCATTAAACTATCTTTTGAAAATACATATATGTATTTACACCATTAACTTATATTAACCATTTATCAATAATGCTTTAGGACATTAATGAATAATAACCATTAACCCAAATAAACATTCAAGAATTAAATAAAACTAAAAATTGGACATAAACCTATAAAAACAATTAATCTAACATTCAACAAAATTCTAGGATTAATCGAAATTGGTCCCATTAACATACAAACTAAATTGTCAAATACATACCTTGATACCGCATCCCATCAAATTAAAACATTAATGCGCAGTAAGAGACCACCAACTGGCTCATATCTTAATGATAACTCTTATTGATGGTCAGGGACAAAAATCTTGGGGGTTTCACAAAATGAACTATTCCTGGCATTTGGTTCCTATTTCAGGGCCATTAATTGGTATCATTCCGCATTCTTTCATCGACGCTTGCATAAGTTAATGCGTTTAACCATAGAACGCGTTACCCAACATGCCGAGCATTCACTCCAGCGGACAAGGGGTTCTTCTTTTTTTTTCTCCTTTCATCTGGCATTTCAGAGTGCATCACTAAAGTTAGATAATAAGGTTGAACATTTTCTTGCCCGGGTAATAACGTTTAATTCTTAAAAGATTTTGACAGAAGAATTACATAACTGATATCATGAGCATAATAATTAGTATTTTCCCCTAACATACCTAAGGTTGCCCCCCTCTTAATCTTTCCTCGAAAAATCGGTTTTTCGACGTAAAACCCCCCTACCCCCCTAAACTCCAGAGATATCTAACACTCCTGCAAACCCCCCGGAAACAGGAAAACCCCTAGAATTTTTTTGCCCACTAAATAATCATCAATTATTATAGTATTAAAAACATAAATTATAAGCCTTTAAAATCAACTAAACATACCCCCCCCAACATAAGCTTGTTTAACTATTATAATATTTCAAAA